TATAAAAAGATCTTTTCGATCTCTTTCCTTTTTTTTTTACAATTCTTTACTCTACTATTGTTATTGTAATCTTTTTTGCTATTACTCGAGATTGTATCTACCCTATTTGTATATTGATATTACCTAAGTCAATTCTCTTTGGCCGTACATACATTGCATTAGGCTAAGCCAAAAAAGACTATTTCAAAAAAAAATGAGTCAATGATGACCCTCCAAAGATTCGCCTATATAAGCCGCAGCTAAAGTTGCAAAAATGAGAGCTTGAATACCACTTGTAAATAATCCAAGGAACATAACAGGGATAGGAACCACTAAAGGTACTAAAGAAACAAGAACAACAACTACTAATTCATCAGCTAATATATTCCCGAAAAGTCGAAAACTAAGCGATAGGGGTTTTGTAAAATCTTCTAAAATGTTAATGGGTAAAAGGATTGGAGTTGGTTGAATGTATTTACTGAAATAACCCAATCCCTTTTTGGTAAGGCCCGCATAGAAATATGCCACTGACGTGAGTAAAGCTAAAGCAACGGTAGTATTTATATCATTCGTGGGTGCAGCTAACTCCCCATGGGGTAACTCTATTATTTTCCAAGGTAAAAGAGCTCCGGACCAATTAGAAACAAAAATAAATAGAAACATAGTTCCAATAAAGGGAACCCAAGAACCGTATTCTTCTCCAACCTGAGTTTTACTCAGGTCTCGAATGAATTCAAGGATATATTCGAAGAAATTTTGACCGTCAGCCGGAATGGTTTGTGGGTTTCGAACAGCTAAAGTAGCTGAACCCAATAAGATAGCAATTACAACCCAAGAAGTAATAAGTACTTGGGCATGGACTTGGAAACCCGCGATTTGCCAATAGAAATGTTGGCCTACCTCCACACTCGATATATCGTATAACACTTTTAGGGTGTTGATGGAACACGATAGAACATCCATATTGCCCTCTGACAGAAATAAAAGGAATTATTTTGATTCAACCCTCTTTTTCTTGATTTGCCTATTTGAATCGCATATTCTGAATCCCAATGAATCATGTACTATCCTCTTTTTAAAAATTCAAGAATAGCAACGGATTCCATCCATTTATGAGTATGAGTTTTACGAAATAATGGATTTATCTTATATTCTTAATCAAAGATTTCTTATATAGCTAAAACGACCCTCACAAATTGCAAATACTAATTTGTTAAGAACTAATCGGATTGAAGCTATAGCGTCATCATTCGCCGGAATCGAAATATCCGCAAGGTCGGGGTCGCAATTTGTATCGATAAAACAAATCGTTGGAATTCCCAAAGCGATACATTCTCGAAGGGCCGTATATTCTTCTTGCTGATCAACGATGATTACAATATCGGGCAACCACGTCATATATTTAATCCCACCCAGATATGTTTGCAAATGAGATAATTGTCTCGTCAACATAACTGCATCTCTTTTCGGAAGACGGTTGAGTTTCCCCGTCCTTTGTTCCATTCTCAAGTCCCTGAACTTATGAAGTCTCATTTCTGTAGTGGACCAATTCGTTAACATACCGCCGAGCCACTTTTTATTAACATAATGACACCGAGCCCTTATTGCAGCCCATGCTATTGAATCGGCTACGTTATTTTTGGTACCAACAATTAAGAATTGTTTTCCTCTACTTGCGGCATCAAAAACCAAACCGCAAGCTTCTGATAAAAAACGAGCCGTTCTAGTAAGATTTGTAATATGAATACCTTTGCGCTTTCCAGAGATATAAGGTACCATTCTAGGATTCCATTTCCTAGTACTATGACCAAAATGCACTCCTGCTTCCATCATCTCTTCTAGATTGATGTTCCAATATCTTCTTGTCATTTCTCCCCACATTTTCTCTCTTTTTTTTTTTTCAAAAAAAAAAAGAGACGATGTACATGTACGCGGAAATAAATAATTGTTCCGACGGAACCTTCTCGTCTACCGAAGATTGGCTGCTGGTTAATTCCTTTGCTATTCATTATTCTTTTTATTACCAATCTTAAGAATCGTGAACTCTTAATAAATGATATAATTGTTCTGATATATTATGAGAATTCTTTAAAATGCAAGAATCAAATAATCCTCTGTGGTAGAACAAAATATCTCTCATTTCCCCCCCGAATAGATTCTTCTTTTTAGTTTCCAAAGAGATGTTGTGATGTTGGCTTGAACGGCGCACTAATCTTTTGAATCCGGTCCCAACGGGTATCATCCTCCCCAGAACAACAGTTTCTTTCAGCCCTTTCAACCAATCAACACGACTCCGGAGAGAGGCTTTTGCTAAAACTCGAGCAGTTTCTTGAAAACTGGCTTCGGATATGAAACTTTGAGTATTCAAAGATGTTCTCGTTATTCCCAATAAGATGGCTCGATAACAGATCACTTCTTCCAAAGCACGCCCCATTCGTTCCGCTCGTAACAATCCAATCAGTTCTCCGGGCGAAAAAACATCAGACATTCCATCTTCTGAAACCAACACTTTTGATGTTATTTGGCGTACAATCATCTCTATATGTTTATTATGAATCTGCACCCCCTGGGATCGATAAATCTTTTGGATCTTATTAACCAAAGAAATACGACTTTGCGCTATAGTTAGCTCAGCGCCAATCAAGAATCCCCAAGGAATTCCAAGAATTCTTGTTAGATGTTCGTTCCAACCCTCAACCCTCCTTTCGAGGTTCATCGATATTGAATCAACCGAACGCACTTCTAAGACCTGTTCGACTTTTGGAAGACCCTGTGTTATATCACCAGATTTCGATTTTTCATATATAAATGTAACTAATGTATCTCCTTCGTAAAGGATTTCCCCATAATGGCCGCGAACAGTTGCTCCGGGAGTGGCTAAATAAGGTTTAGCTGATCTTATTACTACAGAGTTAACTTGAACAATTAGAATTTGACCCGATTTTAGATGGGGCCTGTTTTTGGCTATCCATACATTTTCGCAAATAAACTGCCCAAGATTCATTATTGTGGATGTCTCTTCATAATAATTGTGATGGCGAAAATACCAATTCAAATTGAATGGATTCAAAATGATGTTACTGCACGGATCGGGATTATAAATTCTCCCATTTTCAGATATTAAAAAATAGTTTAGTCCTTGAAAAGTCTGTTTTAAATTGTCAAGTTGCAAATAGTTAGTTACCGAGGTCTGATTATGAGTTATTAAATAGTAAAATGAATAAAAATTCACAACAGGAAGGGCTATTCCTAAAGGACCCAACGAATCCCTAATTGGAATTATGGAATCTTTTTTAATTGATTCTTTTCTAGCATTGTGATATTTTATACCGACGAATGGACCCATTCGAAAACAATTGGATGATGACAAAATTATCAAAGATTGACATTCTTTATTTCTATTCAATAACGTACGAATAGTTCCTTGATTTTGGATAAGCAATTCTTGAATCCTTGTTGCCTGAGAATTCGAATAAAACGGATTGATATTGGTGCGACCTGATCCATTATCAGAGATGAATCCTGAACCTGAGGGATGATTCCTTTTTCCGGTATACGAAATAGGGTATTTCGCTAAGTCAATTCTTAGGAAATCCCGAATCAAACCATTTGTCCTTACTTCAACAAAAGAAGCAGAAGCCTCCTTTATTGAAGAGCTTTTGTTCTCTTGGTCCCAATTCAATACTAAACACGTCCGAACTAATTGAATACTTGTGCCATAAATTCCCCCAATTGGTTTGCCAAGGATATAATTGACAACTTGAAGTTGCACATTATACCTTTCCCGCAACATATCCTGTGGGAAAAGTGCTGCTAAATTTATACCGTCCGCGATTTTATATGTGACTACGGGTCGAACCAAAACAAAAGACTTTTTCTTGGTAGGTATGATCCGTTGGACATAGATCCAATTTTTCAGTTTTTTTAATTCCTTGTAATTTGTTTTTCCTATTCCTGATGGTATCAAAATGCCGCTGTGACGACATAGCTTATCTGTCTCTTCAGGAAAATGGATATCTCCAGAAAAGATTTTAAGTTCAATCCCCCCCTTTTTTCTCTCCACTCGGACCAATCCACCCGCTCGGCTTCGTGTATTTAAAGCGATTCGTGTATCTACTCCAATGATACTATTGTTCCGTACCATTATGACAGAAGATCCAGGTAAGATATGTACTTCCTCAGGAATGAAAAAAAATCGATCTACTTTCCTTTGGTATTTTGGCCTAAATTCTTTGACTCCTCGATACTCAATCTCAATCAAATCCTCTTTTTTGACGATTGAATGCGCCTCTATAGTCCCATATTTAGTAATTCCCGAACTCTTTCTTTTGTATCGAGGATCATCAAAATAAGCAAGAATGCTTTTTCTACGGAAAATACCGTTTATAGGTATTTCAATCAAGATACCCGGGCGGGGTATTAGTTCCTTCTCCCGTTCTTGAATCGATTGGAATGGAATGATGAATCTCATTTTTCGCCTTTTTGCCAATAAATCAAAATTTTTGTGGAGAATGGCAAGATATATGAGATTACAACGATCCGTGCATATGATTCGATTAAGTTCTGAATAATTAGGAATCCCCCCCTCTTTTTTACCAGAAAAATCCCAACTAAAGAATTTGCGTCTCACTTGATCATTAGTCACCGAGAGGTTCGAAATATAAGGCTGGGAATAAACCTTCATTTGATCTTGATCCTTGTGGAGCAAAAAGAAGTCTACACTTGATCTGCACGGATCCCCGGATAATATCCATAAATGACTTGTTTTTGGTAAGAGATGAACATTACCATATATAAATTCGGGTGCATGGTACACATTGGTACTCCAATGCATTTCTCCCCCGGAGTCAGAATAAATATGTTTTCGAACCCTCTCTTTAAAATTCAAAGTGGATGTTCCTGCGCGAATCTCTGCAATCGCCTGTTCTGATTTTACATATTGACCATTTTGAACTAAAAGAAAGCTCCTCGGTGGAATCTTCACATTATGTATAATATCTTCACTCTCAATAGTTACATAC